TATATATATTATAATATTAAAATAAAATAAATAAAAAATATATAAATAATTTATTTAATTTTAAAATTTAATTTTAAAATTTAACATAAATTTGGCGGAAAATCATCAATTTAGGGCGGAAAATCTTCGATTTTTAACGGATTTTTTTTTTTTTTTTATTAAATTTTTATTTTTTTTTGATTATAATTTTTAGTTAAAAAATTTATTTTGAAAATAAATTAAACAATTAGTATTAACTTAATTAAATAATATTTAACTTTAATTATTTTATAAAAAAAAAATAATTTATAATAAAATAAATAAAAAAAAAATTAAATAATTAAATATCAATGGAAATAAAATTTTTCATAATAATTCAAATATTAAATCAATTCGAAAACAAATTATAAAACCCCGAATAAATAAATAAATTAATAAAAAAACAATTAAAAATAAATAAAATATTAAATTTATTAAATTTAAATTTATAAATAAAAATAAAGAAAAAAATATTATATAAATTATATCTAAATATTCAATTAAAAATAAAATTATAAAAAATAAAGATCTAAATTCAATATTAAAGCCTGAAACTAATTCTGACTCTCTTTCAAAAAAATCAAATGGAATTCGATTAAGTTCAATTATTAATCCAATTAATCAATAATAAAAAACTAAAAATCTAAATATTAAGATTATATTAAATTTAAATAAATAATTAATAAATATTAGATTTAGATGTTTAACAATAAAACAAAAAAAAAAAAAAAATAATATAATTAAAATTTCATAACTAAAATTTTGAATTATCAAACGTATAATTCTTAATATTCTATAAATTGAATTTAAAGATCAAATTAAATTTAATATTATTAATATTTTATTAATTAAAAATATTAAAATTAATAACATTAAAAAATTAAAATTTAAATAATTATAAAATAAAGGAATAAAAAATCATATAACAAAAGTAATTAACAATAATATTATTATAAAAGTAAATAAAATAATTTTATTAATAAAAATTAAATTAACATTAATTTTAAAAATTAATTTAATTAGATCATTAATAAATTGAATAATTCCTATAATCAAAATTTTATTTGGGCCTTTTCGATTATTAATATAACCTAAAATTTTACGTTCAATTAATATATAAAACCCAACTCTAATTATTATAAAAATAAAAATTATTAAAAATTTCATTTAATTATTAAATACATTAAATATTTACATTTAAATTCTAAATTTAAATTTAATTTAATAATTTTATTTATTTTATAATATAAAATTAAATTAAATTCTAAATTTAATTATTTAAATAAAAAAAAATTAATTTTAAATCCTTTCGTACTAAATTAATTTCTCTAAATTATAAAGATAAAATCCAACCTAATTTACATCGGTCTAAACTCAAATCATGTAAAAATTTAAAAGTTGAACAAACTTTTTTATTTAATTTCTATTTTAAACTAATTTTTTAATTCAACATCGAGGTAATAATCTAAAATTTTAATTTAATCTATTAATTTTAATTATCCTGTTATCCCTAAAGTAATTTTAAATTTTCTAAAATTAATTTAAATTTTTTATTTTTAAATAAATTATTCTATTAAATTATTAAATTACCCCAAATAAATAAATTAAAATTTTATTAAATTTTTAAGGTCTTTTTGTCTTTTAAAAATAATTAATCTTTTTAAATTAAAAATAAATTTAAATATATAATTAAAATAAAGATTATTTTTTATTTATTCATTCATTCTATTATTCAATTAAAATACAAATTATTTTGCTACCTTAGTATTTTAAAACAGCTATTTAATTAATAAATCATTGAGCAGAATATATCTAAAATCAAATAATTTATCTTTAAATTATGTTTTTAATAAACAAATAAAAATAATTTTGCCGAATTCATAAATTCATTTTTTTAATTATTTATAATTTAATGATACTCATTTAAATATTATTTTTTTATAGAAATAATTAATAAAAATATTATATTATTTAAAATAAATTATTTTTAAAATAATTTTTTTATAAATAATTAATTATAAAAAAATTTAAATTAAAATTTTTAATTATATAATAATATTTAAAATTATTTTTTTTTAATAATTAAATTTTATTTTAATTATAAAATTAACTTTATAATTAAAACTTTAATTTAATATTTTTTTTTACAAAAATTAAACTATAATTTTAACTATTTAATTAATATAAAATTAATTAATATAAATTGACTAAAATTTCTTTACTAAATAAATATTTTAAATAATAATTTTACATTAAATTAAATTATTAAATTAAATTTTTATATTTTGAATATTTTTAATTAATAAAATTTTAAAATTAATAATATAAAATATATTTCTACTAAAATTTAAAAATTATTAAGAATTTAAATAATAATTTAATTTGTATATATTATCCACAAATAAAAAATTATTCACCATTACCTGATGGTTGTTCACCATTACCATGCAATTTGGGGGTAATGGTGAAAATTTATTTAATCTTAATACAAAAAGAAAATAAAATTAATAATTTTATTTAATAAATCTATAATTAATTTATTTCTATCAAATTATTATTAATAAAATATTTTTTTCTATAAATTTAAATTATTTAATTAAATTTTATATTTAAATTAAAAAAATACATTTTCCAATATATTTACTTTGTTACGACTTAATTTATAAATTAAAAGTGACGGGCAATATGTACATAATAAAAAAATTAATTCAAATAAATTAATTATTTATATTACTTTTAAATTTTAATAAAATTTAATTAAATTAAATTAAATTTAAATTAAATTAATTATAATTCATTAAATTTTAATTATTCAATATCTTGATTTAATATTAAAATTAATTATTTTTTTATTAATATAAAATATTTTTTTGAAAATTAAATTAATTTATAATGATATATAAAATTAAATTAAATTTTTATTAATGTGCTTTATCCATTTAATTAATAAATTCCTCCAAAAAAATTATTACTGCCAATTTCAATAACTTTAAATAATAAATCTAATAATTAAATATTTAATTTATTAATTTATAATAGAGTATCTAATTCTAATTTAATAAATTTATTTAAAATTATTAAATTAATTTAAATTAAAATAATTTTATTTCACTAATAATTAATTTTAAATATAATTTATTTATAATTTAATTATAAATTTTAATTTTTTAATTAATTAAAATTGTTTAACCGCTATTGCTGGCACAATATTTATTTTAATTAATATCAATATTTTAATTTAATTTAATTAAATAAATAAATATTTAATATTAAATTTAAATAAAAAATATTTATCACATAATTAATTAAATTATATTTTTTTTTATTTTTAACTTTAATATATATATTAAATTTGATTAAACTAAAATATAAACAAAAATTAAATTTTAATTATATTTTAAAATAATAATTTTTTTTAAAAAAAATAAAGAAGATTATTCTAAAATAAATTTACAATTTATTTATAATTTTATTTTAGAAAAATAAGCTAAAATAAGCTATTGAACTCATAATTCAATTATAAATTAATTTTTTTTTCTAAATAAACTATTTTATTTAAATTAAAATTATTAAACTTACAATTTATTAATTTAAAATATTTTATTTAAATAAAGTTAATTATTTAATTAATTTTCAAAAAATTAATAATTTAAATAAAATGCCTGAATTAAAAGGATTACTTCGATAAAGTAAAATATATAATTTTTTTTATTTTTATTTTTTAATTTAATATTTATATTAATTTTAACTAAAAAAATAAAATTAAATTTTTTTCTATTTTTAATATTTTTTTTTTCTATTAACAATTGATTTTTAAATTGAATCATTATAGAAACTATAATATTTATTTTAATTTCTTTTTTAATTATTAATATCAACTTAGATAAAATTTTTATATACATAATCTTTAATGCATTTATTTCACTTTTAATAATAATAAATATAATAATAATAAATTCTATTATTGTTATAAACTTAAATATAATAAATTTATATTTTATTAATTTAATTTTAATTAAACTAAATATTTTCCCTTATCATAATTGAATAATAAAAATTATAATTAATATAAATTGATATAATTTCTTTTATTTAAATTATCTAAATAAATTAATCATTATTTTTTTATTCTACTTTTTATTTAATTTTTATAAAATCAATTTAATTTTTATATTAATATTTTTATTTATAATCTATAATTCATTAAATATAAAAATTAATTTTATTTTAAATTCAATTTTCAATATAATTTGATTTTTAATAATAATTAATTTAAATTTTATATTTATATTAAATATAATTTTATTTTACTTCATAATTAATTTTATTATAATTAATTTTTTAAATAAATTAAATTTTATTTATCTTAACCAATTAATAAACTTAAATTTTCTTAATAAAATTAATTTTTCTTTTATTATAATTAACTTAATTGGATTTCCTCCATGTATTTTATTTATAATTAAATGATTAATTTTAAATTTCATTATTTTAAATTTTTTTATTTTAAAAATTATAATTTTAATAAATTTTATTCCTATAATATTATTTATTAAAATAATCATTAATATTATTATATATTTAAATAAAAATAAAAAAAATAATATAATAACAAATAATAAATATATAAATATATATATATGAAATTTAAATTTTTTATGATTATTAATCATTTAATAAATAAAGAATCAATATTCTTTAATAAATTTACAATTTATTAAATTAATTTATTTAGATATTAAGTTAAACTAATTAAACTATTAATTTTCAAAATTAAAAATATATTTTATCTTAAATTTTAATTTAAAATAAAAAAATGATTATACTCTACTAACCATAAAATCATTAGAATATTATATTTAATATTTGGATTCTGATCAGGAATTTTAGGATTATCAATAAGATTAATTATCCGTATTGAATTAATTAACCTAAATAATAACTTTAATAACAATATAATTTATTATATAATAATTACTTTACATGCTTTTATTATAATTTTCTTTATAACTATACCAATTATTATTGGAAGATTAAGAAATTGACTTTTACCTTTGATGATTTCTTCTTCTGATTTAATATTTCCACGATTAAATAATTTTAGATTTTGATTACTACTTCCTTCTTTAATATTATTAATTTTAAATATAATATTAAACAATAATATTAATACAGGTTGGACTCTTTACCCCCCATTAATTAACCAAAATTTCATTACTTTAAACTTCATTATTTTTTCCCTTCATTTAAATGGATTATCCTCTATTTTTAGTTCAATTAATTTTATCTCTTCAATTATAATTATTAACAATAATAAATTTTTTTTAAATAATTTATCATTATATATTTGATCTATTTTAATTACTACTTTTCTTTTAATTGTCTCAATTCCTGTTTTATCAAGAGCTATTACTATAATTATTCTTGATAACAATTTAAATATAAATTTTTTTAATCCTTTAGGTAATGGGAACCCAATTTTATATCAACATCTATTTTGATTTTTTGGACATCCAGAAGTTTACATTTTAATTCTACCAGGATTTGGAGTTATATCTCAAATTATAAACCAAGAAACAGGAAAAATTGAAATTTTTAGAAAAATTAATATAATTTATGCTATAATTTCTATTGGTATTCTTGGATTCATTGTTTGAGCTCATCATATATTTACAATTGGTTTAGATATTGATACCCAACTTTATTTCATATCTGCAACTATAATTATTGCCATCCCTACAAGAATTAAAATTTTCAGTTGAATAATAACTTTAAATGGAAAAAAAATTTTTAATTCATCGACAAATTTTTGATCAATTGGATTTATTTTAATATTTACTCTTGGGGGATTAACAGGTATCATTCTCTCAAATTCAATTATTGATATTAATCTCCACGATACTTATTTTGTTGTAGCTCATTTTCACTATGTATTATCAATAGGTGTAATTTTTTCAATTTTTTCTAAATTAATTTTTTGATTTCCACTATTAACTAATACTATATTAAATAATAATTGACTTAAAATTAACTTTTTTAACTTATTTTTATCAATTAACTTAACTTTTTTTCCTCAACATTTTCTAGGATTAAATGGAATACCTCGTCGATATATTATATATTCAGATTATTTTATCCTATGAAATAATATTTCTTCATTAGGGTCTATCATAACAATTCTTTTTACTTTAATTTTTATTTTTATTTTAATTGAAAGATTAATTTCTAATCGTTCATTAATTTTTAAAATAAAATTTTTTAACATTGAATGATTTATAAATTCTCCAAATTTAAATCATACTTTTAATGAAAATTTAATTATAATTAATAAAATTTAAATATTTTTAAAATTAATATGGCAGAAATAAATATGCTTTGAATTTAAAATTCAATTATAAATAAAATTTTAATTTTATTAATAATTATTTCTTGAATAATATTAAATTTTCAAAACGGAAACTCTTTTAATATAATTTTATTAAACAAATTAAATAATTTTATTATTTTAATCATACTAATAATTATAATATTTATTATTTACATAAATATTTACATTATAATAAATAAAAATAATAATAAAATATTAATTGAAAATAATATAATTGAAATTATTTGAACTTTTATTCCTCTTATTATTATTCTATTTTTTTCTTTTCCTTCTATTAAAATTTTATATTTAAATAATGAATTAAAAATAAATATTTTAACCATTAAAATTATCAGAAATCAATGATTTTGATATTATGAATATCTCAATTTTAATAATAAATTTAATTCTTATATATCAATAAAAAATAATTTTAATTTTTTTTTAATTGAAACTGACAATAGAATAATTATTCCATTTAATTTTCCTATTCAACTAATTCTTACTTCTATAGATGTAATTCATTCTTGAACTATTCCTTCATTAAATATTAAGATAGATTGCATTCCTAACCAATTAAATAATTTTAATATAAAAATCAATAAACCTAATATTCTATTTGGCCAATGCTCTGAAATTTGTGGAATTAACCATAGTTTCATACCTATTAAAATTGAATCTATCAATTTAGATAAATTTATTAAATGACTTAAATATTTAAACTAACAATTTAGATTACTTAATTAAAGTATTAATCTTTTAAATTAAATTAAGGTAAAAACCTTCTAAATTTTAAATATAATTTTATATTTTTAAATAAAAAAAAATAGTTAATAACCTATAACATCAATTTGTCAAATTGAAATATAAAATTTTTTTAATAATTCAAATAATACCAAATTCAATTTTGATTTTTCCGACATTTATCTTAATATCAAATATATTTTTTTTTCAATTGAATAAAATTAAGTTTATCTTAATTAATTTTAAAACAAAAAAATTGTTATCATAATTATTAATCTATTTAAATAACTATTATAACAAAAAATAATAATAAATATATTTTGAATTTTTGACCCATTAATTTTTAATCTTCCAATTAATTGAATATTTATTTTTATAATTTTATTTTTAATAAAAAATAAATATTGAAAAATTAATTTTAATTTTTTAAACTTTATTAATAATATAATTATTAAAGAAATTTTTAATAACAATTCCATTATAAATAAAACCTTAATTAATAAATTTACATCTCTAATAAATATTTTAATTATATTTAATTTAATAAATATTTTACCCAATATATTTTATTTAACATCTAATTTATCAATAACATTAAACTTATCATTTTTTTTTATTAATATATTTTTATTTTTTAATTTATTAAATAATAAAAATATTTTTTTTATAAATTTAACTCCTAAAAACACTCCTTTAATATTAATTTTTTTTATTAATATAATTGAATTAAATAGATTCTTTATTCAAATTATTACTTTATCTATACGATTAATAATTAATATAACTTTAGGACATATAATTATCTCTATTATAAATAATTCTTTATCTATTTTTATTTATTTAATTATAGAATTTATAATTATTATTATCCAATCTTATGTATTTTATATTTTAAACTTATTAAACTCAAATAACATATATTAAATGAATATAAATAATATTTTATTTTTAATTAAATATTCTCCTTGACCTTTAATAATAATAATAAATTTATTTTCCTTCTTTATAAATATAATTTTTTTTTTAAATATTAAATTTAACATAATTTTTTTAATAAATTTATTTATAAATATTAATATTATTATTCTATGAATAATAAATATATTTTTAATAAATAATCTAATAAATTATATAAATAAATTCTTAAAAATAACAAAACTATATTTTTTAATCTTATTTATTATTTCAGAAATAATATTTTTCATCACATTTTTTTATATCAATTTTTCTTTCTCTTTATTTAATAATTTTATAATAAATTTTAACAATCTTCAAATATTTAAATTAAATTTTTTCATAGCTTTAATTAACTCTTTAATTTTAATTTCATCAAGAATAACAATTATAATAAGAACAATATTTAATTTAATATTTAAATCAAAAATATTATTTTATCTAAATAAAACAATAATTTTAAGAATTTATTTTATTATTATTCAATTATTTGAATATAAAATACTTTATTTCAATATTAATAATTCAATCCTAATTTCAAATTTTTTTATATTAACTTCTTTCCACATATTCCATGTTATTATAGGATTAATATTAATAATTTTATGAAAATTAATTAAATTAAATTTTATAAATAATTTAAATCTAAAATTAAAAATAATTAACATTTACTGACATTTTATTGATTTTATTTGAATTATAATTTTTTTTTTATTTTATTAAATTTTATTAATATATATTAGTATAATTAATTTCCAATTAAAAAGATTACTTTAATAAAATAATTATATTAATAATCAATTATATAATTTACAGAATAATCACAATTTATTTAGTCTTTTCTATTATTAATAAATTAAATAATAAAAAAAAAAATATTGAATCTTTCATATCAATTGAATGTGGATTTAATTATATTAATAATAAACATATTCCTATATATTTAAATTTTTTTATTATTTTTATAATTTTTATAATTTTTGACTTAGAATTTTTTCTTATTGTTCCTTTAATTATTTTAATTAAATCTATAAATTGAATTAAAATATTATTTATAATAATTACCTCTTTTTTATTTATTTATTTTTCACTAATATATGAAATTAAATTTAATTCTATTAAGTGAATTAAATAAGATAATCTATATTATTTGCAATAATATATTTATATAAATTTATTAATTATATTTATCTTAAATATATAAAAACAATTAATTTCGACTTAAATAAAAATTATAAATAATAATTATATATGTTAATAGGAATTTAAATATTTCTTTTGCGGGAAAAATATTCGATAACGACTATGACGTAATTGTTTATATGTACTCAACGATTTCTTTTTCGAAAATGAAGTAGGTACACTTTTCCTAAATAGAAATTAATTGAATTAATATTACTGTTAATAATAAAAAAGAATTTAATAATTCCAATTAAGATAAAATAATTAAGCTTCTAACTTAAATATATATATATTAAATCTAATCATATATTATCTTTAATTAAAATCATTTAAAATAATTTTTATATAGTTTACTATTAAAACATTATATTTTCAATATAAAATTTTTCTTTTAAAGAAATATAAATAATTAACTTTATTTTTTCAAAATAATATTATAATTCTTTAACTATCTTTAATTTAAAAAAATAAAAATATTAAAATATTTAAATAAATTAAATTTATTATGATTAATTTTATATTTAATATATTTAAATAAACTAATAAATTTTCAATTAAATTTATATAATAAAACTCTAACCATAAAATAAAAATTTTATTAAAAAAAAAAATAAAATTTAAATAAAATTTAAATAAATAAATTAATAATAAAATTAACTTTATATAAAAAAAATTTATTAAAAAAACAAATTTATAAATAAATAAATCAATTAATTCCAATGTTAAATAAAATATAAAAAAAAAAAAAAAAAAAAAAAAAACTTTAAATTTTAAATTATATATAATAAATAAATTCATAAAAAAATAAATAAATAAAATAAATTTAATTAATATAATATTTATAATCAAAATAAATATTATAATTAAATTCAACAATTTATTTTCATTTATATTTAATTTATAAATATTTATATTAAAATTAAATAAAAATAAATAAATTTTAACTAAATAAAATAAACTAAAAAAAAAAAAAAAAAAAAAAAAAAAAAATTTATTTATTATCCATATAAATATAATTTCCATAATTATATCTTTAACATAAAAAAAAGATATAAATATTATTCCTACCATTAAACATTTAACAATTAAAAAAAAAAAATAAATTAAAGGAATATAATAATAAACTGTCCTGAATTTCCGAATATCTTGAACGTCAAATTTATAATAAATAAACACACCAACACATATAAATATCATAGATTTAAACAAAGCATGAACTATTATATAAATAAATATATAAACATTCAATTTCATTAAAATAAATAAAATTATTATCCTTACATGATTTATTGTAGAAAAAGCTATAATTTTTTTGATATCATAACTGAAAATCATATTTCATCCGAAAAATCATAAAGTCAAATAAATTAAATAAATTATTAAATTTAGATAAAAAAAATCTCTAAATCGAAAAATAAAATACAAACCAGCTACAACTAATGTTGAAGAATGAACTAAAGCAGAAACTGGTATAGGGGCTACTATAGCCATAGGTAACCATAAATTAAAAGGATATTGAGCTCTCTTCAATATAAATGAAAAACTTAAAAAAAATAATTCAATTGAATTTAAATTATTAATTAAATTTAAATTAAAATTATTAATTAAATAAATTAATGAAAATAAAATTATTATATCACTTAATCGATTTAATATTATTACAATAAATCTATAATTTAAAATTTTTCTATTTTTATAATATAATATTAGTAAAAAAGAAACTAAACCTAACAAATCTCATCATATTATAAATATAAATAAATTTAATCTTATAATTAAAACTAATATAATAAAAACAAAATTTAATATTAATATCATAAAAAATTTTTCCCCAACATAAAATTTCCTATAAAAAAAAATAATCATAAAAATTAAAAATAAAAAAAAAAAAAAAAAAAAATTATATTTATCTAAAAAAATAATTAAATTAAAATTAACATAATTTAAAATAAATAAATTAAATTTTATTATTAAAAAATAATTAAAATAAAAAATTAATATAAATAAATAAAATAATACTAATAAATTTAAAATTAAAAATAATATTATTTATATTAATTATCTAAATTCTTTAATTTCACAAATTAACATTTTTAAAAATATAAACTATATAAATTTATAAATATAAACATTCTAATTTAAATAAAATAATTAATATTAAAAAAAAATAAAAATAACTAATTATTAAAAATTTAATATTATTTAAAAATACTATAAATATATTATTCAAAAAATTAAATATTAATAAAGTAAAAAATTTTATATTATAAAATAAATTCATAAACAATAAAAAAAAAAAAAATATTAAATATAATTTTATAAATTTTATTAAAAAAATTAAAATTATTATTTCTCTTAAAAATCCTAATATTAATGGCCTATTTAAATTTATATATAAAATTAAAAATATAAAAAAAAAAAAATTATAAATCAAATAATAATTTCTTTTAACATAAATAAAATTACGATTCTTATAATTCATATATATAATTCCAATTAAATAAAATATTATTAATGAACTAAATCTATGAAAAATAATTAAAAAAATTAATATAAATAATCTTATTTTATAATTAATAACTAAAACAAAATTAATTATATTTATATAAATTAATGAAGAAAAAGCAATTAATAATTTAATATCATAATTTAAAAAATTAATTAAACTAAAAATTAATATTCCAATAAATATAAGTCTAAATAATATTAAATTTAAAAATATAAAATTTATTAATAAAAATTTAAATAAACGAACCAATATAAAAGCACCAATTTTTAACATAATAGATGATAATAAAATTGAGTTTTTAATTGAAACCTCCACATGAATTTTTATTAATCAAAAATGAAAATAAAAAAAAGATATTTTAGAAAAAAATAATATATATATCATTAATATTAATCAATTATTAAATTTAAATAAATAAAATAAATTTAAATCTAAATTAAAATTTAATTTTATTATCCAAATTAAAAAAGGATAAGAAAAAAAAATTATAAAAATAAATATTAATATACTAGAATTTAATCGTTCATATTGATTTCTATTAATATTAATTATATAAATTAAATTAAATAAAAATATTTCATAAATTAAAAATATTATAAATAAATTTTTAACAAAAAACAATAATATCATAACAATAAATAAAATATAAATAAAATTATTTATTTTACTGTAAATTTCAAATATAAAAATAACTAAAATCAAAATTAATAACAAATAAGTAATAAAAATAAATCTAACTAAATCTAAAGAAAAAATAATAAATAATTTAAAAATTATATTTATTTTAATAAATAAAAAAAAAAAAAAAAAAAATATAAATAGTAAATTTAAATTTATTAAAAAATATGATTTTTTTATTATTTTAAAATTTTTATTAATAAATAATCATTCCCAAAAAAATATTTATTTTAAAATTTTTATTAATAAATAATCATTCCCAAAAAAATATATTATTTTAATAAAAAAAATCATCAAAATCATTCTTTCTATTAATCTAATTAATATATATATATATATATATATATATATATATATATATATATATATATATATATATATATATATATATATATATAATAAAAATAAATATTCAAATATTACTAAATTAAAAAATAAATTCTTATTAATTATAAATAAATAAATATAAAATAAAAAAAAAATTAATATTATTCAATATTTTAAATAATTTTTTAATTTCCAAAATTAATATTTTATATTCTATAAATTAAATATTGATTTATTTACTAAAATAAATTAGAATTAAAATTCAAAATTTTAAACTTGCTTAAATAAATCTTAAATAAATAATAAATAGTTTAGTAAACTTGCAATTCACATTCTTAAAAATAAAATACCTTAAATTTTAATAAAATTTTAGTTTATTTAAAACATTGATTTTGTAAATCAAAAAAAAATTAATTAAATTTTAAATTTAAACATAAATAATAAATTTTATATTATTTTTATTTTTATTTATTAATTTTTCTATTTTAATCTCTAATAATATTTTTATTTTAATATTAAATTTTTATTTAACTATTATTATTTTAAATTTTATTATAAATCTACTATTAATTAATTCATTAATCCCAATAATAATTAATATTATTATTAATTCAAGAATCTTAATTATTTATTTATACCTAATAATAAATTTAAATAAATTTAAATTAAATTTAAAATTAAACTTTTTAAAATTTTTATTAATAATTATCTATTTTAATATTTTTCATTATTTAAACTTTATTAAAATTAAGTTACCTTTAAATTTAATTAGATTCTTTATTTTAATTAAATTAAATATATTAATCTTTTATTTTATTTTAATATATTTAATTTTAATTTTAATTTTTATTATTAATATCTTTATTATTTTAATATATTTAATTTTAATTTTAATTTTTATTATTAATATCTTTATAAAAAAAAAATCTTTCCCCTTACGAATAAATTAAAATGAAAAAAATTAATATTAAAACCCCTTCTAATATTTATTTATGATGAAATTTCGGATCATTAATTTCAATTTTTATAATTATACAAATTTTTATTGGTTTCATAATTTCTATAAATTATTTTATTATTAATAATTCATTTATAAGTTCATTTTTTATTTATTATAATATTAATTTTGGTTGATTAATACGTTTACTTCATAGAAATATAACTTCTTTAATTTTTATTTTAATCATTTTCCATTTAAAACGAAACTTAATTTACAATACTTTTTTTAATATTTATATATGAATATCAGGATTTATAATAATATTAATTTTTATAATAATTTCTTTTTTAGGTTATTCTTTAATTTGAACTCAAATATCTTATTGAGGAATGATAGTTATTACTAATTTTATTTCAATTATTCCTTTTATTGGAATAAAATTAATATTATGAATTTGAGGAAATTTTAATATTAACATAATTTTGATTAATCGATTTTTTATTTTACATTATATTTTTCCTTTAATTTTAATTTTATTTATTTTTATCCATATTAATATTTTACATTTAAATAAATCAACTAATCCTTTAGGTTTAAATAATTCATTAGATTTAATTAATTTAAATCCTTATTCTTTAATTAAAGATTTAATTATATATATAATATTTTTATTATTAATTTTAAATTTAATTTATTTCTATCCTTATTTATTAAATAATTATGATAATTTTAACGAAATAAATTATTTTGTTACACCAAATCATATTGAACCTGAATGATATTTCTTATTTTTTTATTCAATTTTACGGTCAATTCCTAATAAATTTTCAGGTTTATTAATAATATTATTTTCCTTATTAATAATTTTTAATTTACCAATAATAATTAAAAGTAATAAACAAAATAATAAATTTAATTTATTTATAATATTTTTTAATTTTAATTTTTTTTTTATATTAATTTTTATTTCAATTTTAGGAGCTAAAATTGTTGAATATCCTTATAGAAATATTAATTTTATTATTATTATTATTTTTTTTTTAAATTTTATATTATTATTAATTTAAAAATTATTATTAATTTATTTTGAAAATAAATTTTACTTTATGTAATAATTTATAAAATATTTATAAAATATTTATAATATATTTATTTTATAATATATTTATTTTATAATATATTTATTTTATAATATATTTATTTTATAATATATTTATTTTATAATATATTTATTTTATAATATATT